AGGTAGAATACTTTATGAAATGGGGGGAGTAGCAGAAAATATAGCCAGAAAGGCTATTTCAATAGCGGCGTCCAAAATGCCTATACGAACTCAATTTATGATTTCGGGATAGGAACGTAGAACCAAAGGAAAGAAGTCTTGGGGATAAAAAAACAATTGCAGGTTTCTTTTTGACAAACAATATTTCTTTTTTTTTTACTTCGCCCTTTGCATTAACATTGAAAGAACAGATTAAAAAATGATATGATTCAACCTCAAAGCCATTTGAATGTAGCGGATAACAGCGGGGCCCGAGAATTAATGTGTATTAGAATCATAGGAGCTAGTAATCGCCGATATGCTCATATCGGTGACATTATTGTTGCTGTGATCAAGGAAGCATTACCAAACACACCTCTAGAAAGATCAGAAGTGATCAGAGCTGTAATTGTACGTACTTGTAAAGAACTTAAACGTGACAACGGTATGATAATACGATATGATGATAATGCTGCAGTTGTGATTGATCAAGAAGGAAATCCAAAAGGAACTCGAGTTTTTGGTGCGATTGCCCGAGAATTGAGACAGTTAAATTTCACTAAAATAGTTTCATTAGCACCTGAGGTATTATAAGATGAGATCATACGTAATATAGTTCTATTATACATAGTATTTGGATGAAATAGATTAATTAGTGGATTAGGTTGTATCTGACGCATATCCCTTTATTTAATAAATAAAATATAAAAATAAATAAAAAATAGCATGTTGATTATATCAAAAATGGGAGGCAACCCAAAATTTAGTTTATCATGGGTAGGGATACTATTGCTGACATAATAACCTCTATACGAAATGCTGACATGAATAGAAAAGGGACGATTCAAATAGCATCCACTAACATCACGGAAAACATTGTTAAAATACTTTTAAGAGAAGGTTTTATCAAAAACGTGAGGAAGCATCAGGAAAACAACAAATATTTTTTGGTTTTAACCCTACGACATAGAAGGAATAGGAAAGGACCCTATCGAACTATTTTAAATTTAAAACGTATCAGTAGGCCTGGCCTACGAATCTATTCGAACTATCAACGAATTCCTAGAATTTTAGGCGGGATGGGGATTGTAATTCTTTCGACTTCTCGAGGTATAATGACAGACCGAGAGGCTCGACTCGAAAGAATCGGCGGAGAAATTTTGTGTTATATATGGTAATCTTTCTGATATCAGAATTGAATCCGGAATTTCCTATTTGTCAAAAGAAAAAAGGGTGGGTTAGTTGATATCATTCCTACTACATTAGGTGATACTTCTAGGGCTTTTACCTAGAATGAAAGAACAAAAAAATGGATTCATGAAGGTTTCATTAATGAATCACTTCTCCTTCTAAATGGTATGTATGCTCGGGGTTTTTCGATAATGAAGATCTAATTCTAGGTTATGGTTCATGAAGGATCCGACGGAGTTTTATACGTATACGATGGGGGGAGAGGGGCAAAATTGAAGTAAGTCATTATGATTCAACCAGAGGGCGTATAATTTATAGATGCCACAACAAGGATTCGAATGATTAGGTTGTTTTTTCAACTTCAGCATTCCCTTCATGGGGATACAATTTGAGGTTCAACATTTCAAGAAACTTATTTTCTTCCAATAAATAGAGTCAAAATTAAGTTAAGGAACGACAACTATGAAAATAAGGGCCTCCATTCGTAAAATTTGTGAAAAATGTCGACTGATCCGTAGGAGGGGACGAATTATAGTAATTTGTTCTAATCCGAGACATAAACAAAGACAAGGATAATCTTTTGAAAAGGGGCTCTCTAACGTAAAGGACCCAATGAAAAAAATAGGATCTGTTTTGACATGAAATGGATATATCCATATATCTCGAATTTCTATTTATGAGATGATAAAGTATGGCAAAATCTAGACCAAGAACTGGTTCACGTACGAATGCTCGTAGTGGTTCACGTAAAAGTACACGTAGAATACCAAAGGGAGTTATTCATGTTCAAGCAAGTTTCAACAATACTATTGTGACTGTTACAGATGTACGGGGTCGGGTAATTTCTTGGTCCTCCGCCGGTACTTGTGGATTCAATGGTACAAGAAGGGGGACGCCATTTGCTGCTCAAACCGCAGCAGGAAATGCTATTCGGACAGTAGTAGATCAAGGTATGCAACGAGCAGAAGTCATGATAAAAGGTCCTGGTCTCGGAAGAGATGCAGCATTACGAGCTATTCGTAGAAGTGGTATACTATTAAATTTCGTACGTGATGTAACCCCTATGCCACATAATGGCTGTAGACCTCCTAAAAAAAGACGTGTGTAGAAATGAAAATAAAAGAGATTTCAAGAGAAATAAACGATTCAATGATCTGATCAAATAATATTATTATGGTTCGAGAGAAAGTAAGAGTATCTACTTGGACACTACAGTGGAAGTGTGTTGAATCAAGAGCAGACAGTAAGCGTCTTTATTATGGACGCTTTATTCTATCTCCACTTATGAAAG